TCTGTTCTGTGTTATTACATTTTTTTATCTTCAATTTTAAAATAGGTATTGGTTATGTCTAAAACCCAAAATAGAAATTCTTTTACTTTTATTTAATCTATTACCAATACAATTATTTAATCTATTACCAATACAATATATTCCTTTGTTCCGGACTTTATATTCTAGTCAATTGAATCTGTTGAATTGTTGTTCAGTTCATATTGAAATGAATCCAAATTGATAAGGAGTTAGTCAATGATGCTCGAGCATGTACTTGTTTTGAGTGCCTACTTATTTTCTATCGGTATCTATGGATTGATCACGAGCCGAAATATGGTTAGAGCCCTTATGTGTCTTGAACTTATACTGAATGCGGTTAATATAAATTTCGTAACATTTTCTGATTTTTTTGATAGTCGGCAATTAAAAGGAAATGTTTTCTCAATTTTTGTTATAGCTATTGCCGCCGCTGAAGCAGCTATTGGACCGGCTATTGTTTCGTCAATTTATCGTAACAGAAAATCAACTCGTATCAATCAATCGAATTTGTTGAATAAGTAGTATTGTATTAATCATTGAAATTTTAATATTCATAAATTCGAATTAAATGACCATACATTAAATCTAATCCATGTTTTCGAAAATGTAAGAAATCAAAGTATCTTGGCTCTATCGCATGAGTCGATCCAGAAGTAGATTGTTTCAAAATTTCTGGTAAATTATTGATTCATCTGGTGTCTAAATATATGAGTCATTTACAAGTTTACTAGATCGAAAATTTCTGACGTTCAAAAATTTATAGATTCAATGTCACATTCAGTAAAGATTTATGATACGTGTATAGGGTGTACTCAATGTGTGCGAGCCTGCCCAACCGATGTATTAGAAATGATACCTTGGGACGGATGTAAAGCTAAGCAAATCGCTTCTGCTCCAAGAACAGAGGACTGTGTTGGTTGTAAGAGATGTGAATCCGCCTGCCCAACGGATTTCTTGAGTGTTCGCGTTTATTTATGGCATGAAACAACTCGAAGTATGGGTCTAGCTTATTAATACGTTCCAGAAAACCCTACTCGAATACATTTGATTTTTTTACCCTTACCGACAAAAACCCGCGCTCAAAATATATTTATTTCGAGCACGGGTTTTTCTGGTCCAAGTTTATTTTGTTTTTACCATGAATAATTTTCCTTGGTTAACGCTAATTGTAGTTTTGCCAATATCCGCGGGTTCCTTAATTTTCTTTTTTCCTCATAGAGGAAATAAGGTAATAAGGTGGTATACTATATGTATATGTATACTTGAACTCCTTCTAACAACCTATGCATTCGGTTATCGTTTCCAATTGGATGATCCGTTAATGCAACTAACGGAGAATTATAAATGGATCCATTTTTTTGATTTTTACTGGAGGTTGGGAATAGATGGAATTTCTATAGGACCCATTTTACTGACAGGATTTATCACAACTTTAGCTACTTTAGCGGCTTGGCCCGTTACTCGAGATTCCCGACTATTTAATTTCCTAATGTTAGCAATGTATAGCGGTCAAATAGGACCATTCTCTTCTCAAGACCTTTTACTTTTTTTCATCATGTGGGAGTTAGAATTAATTCCCGTTTATCTACTTCTATCCATGTGGGGAGGAAAGAAACGTTTGTATTCAGCTACAAAATTTATTTTGTACACTGCCGGAGGTTCCGTTTTTTTATTAATGGGAGTTCTAGGTATTGGTTTATATGGTTCCAATGAACCGACATTAAATTTTGAAACATCAGCTAATCAATCGTATCCTGTAGCACTAGAAATAATATTCTATATTGGATTTCTTATTGCTTTTGCTGTCAAATCACCGATCATACCCTTACACACATGGTTACCAGACACCCATGGAGAGGCACATTATAGTACTTGTATGCTTTTAGCCGGAATCTTATTAAAAATGGGAGCGTATGGAGTGGTTCGGATCAATATGGAATTATTACCCCATGCCCATTCTATATTTTCTCCCTGGTTGATGATAGTAGGCACAATTCAAATAATCTATGCAGCTTCAACATCTCCCGGTCAGCGTAATTTAAAAAAAAGAATAGCCTATTCCTCTGTATCTCATATGGGTTTCATAATTATAGCAATTGGTTCTATAAGCGATACAGGGCTCAATGGGGTCATTTTACAAATAATTTCTCACGGATTTATTGGCGCTGCGCTTTTTTTCTTGGCCGGAACGAGTTATGATAGAATACGACTTGTTTATCTCGACGAAATGGGCGGAATGGCTATCGCAATTCCAAAAATATTCACGACTTTCAGTATCTTATCAATGGCTTCGCTTGCATTACCGGGCATGAGCGGTTTTGTTGCCGAATTGATAGTTTTTTTTGGAATACTTACTAGCCAAAAATATCTTTTAATGACAAAAGTATTAATTACTTTTGTAATGGCAATTGGAATGATATTAACTCCTATTTATTCATTATCTATGTTACGCCAGATGTTCTATGGATACAAGCTTTTTAATGCCCCAAACTCTTATTTTTTTGATTCTGGACCGCGAGAGTTATTTGTTTCGATTTCTATCCTTTTACCTGTAATAGGTATTGGTATTTATCCGGATTTCGTTTTCGCATTATCAGTTGACAAGGTCGAAGCTATTATATCGAATTATTTTTATAGATAGTTTTTGTGAATAAACCAAAATAGAAAATACGATGATTTTTAAAATCGTTCATTGTACAATAAAAAAAGTCTTTTTCTGCTCTTAAGTTAAATAAAAAATTGGAATTCTATTATAACCATATAACCAGATATTTTTGACATTTTCGAGAACCATTTGAATCAAGTAATGGAAATGGAATGATTCAAATGGTTCTTGATGGTTTTCATATATATACGTATGCTGTCCTATGCTTCTAGTTGTCAAGTACTTTATTCAATTCAATTTATTCAATTCAATTAGATAGTAATGTAAATGAACCATAACTATGCAACCCTATTCCTAATAGATTAACTCCAAAATAGCATATCCAAATTATAAAAAAGCCCATTGAGGCCACAATTGCAGAATTTACACTTTCAAAATTTTTATTTGTTCGAATATGTAAATAAATCGCAAATACGGTCCAAGTAATAAATGCCCAAGTCTCTTTTGGATCCCAATTCCAATAGGATCCCCATGCTTCATTAGCCCATACTGCTCCCGAAAGAATACCTATGGTTAAAAGGATAAACCCCAAACTAATTATACGATAACTCCATCGATCCAATTGTTGAATTAATTGATACCTGTAATAATTCTGAGAAGAAATCAAAGAAGTGTTTTGTAAGACATTGTTTCTTTCATTCACGTATTGAATCTCACCAAAGGAAAATAACTCAGTTAATAAATTATTGCTTTTACTAAAAATCCTTATGAATTTTCGAAATGTAATGACTAGAAGAGCTAGTGATAATAATGATCCACACAAAAGAGCTGCATAGCCCAATACCATCATACTTACGTGCATCATTAACCAATGGGATTGGAGAGCAGGTACTAGTATTGCGGATTGATGCATTTCAGTTAAAAGACCCGAAGTAGCGAAACCCTGGGTAAAAATAGCACTTGGCGCGGTTATTGCGCTTAAATGGTTTTTTTGTTTTTTTAAATACGGAATCATATGAATAATGGAAAAACCCCACGAAAGAAAAATTAATGATTCATATAAATCGCTTAATGGTAAATGCCCAAAATAAATCCAACGAGTAACTAACAATCCTGTTATGCAGAAAAAAGTAGCTATCATCCCCTTTTCTGATGAATCATATAGTCCTACGATTTCATCGACTAATAAAGTTATCAAATGAATTGTAATTACAATTGAAATGATTGAAAAGGATATATGAGTTAATATACGCTCTAAAGTTGAAAATATCATAAAAATTATTAAAAACGGGGGGCCTCAATTATAGGAATTGAAATCGGGAATTGAATTCATTATAGGGCTTATTCTTTTAGAAAAAGCCATGCCGCCACTCGGACTCGAACCGAGATGCTCTAGCACTGCTTCCTAAGAGCAGCGTGTCTACCGATTTCACCATAGCGGCTTATTCGAAATCATAATAACCTATTTTTATTCAATCGTCGAGATTGAGGCGGTTAGTTCAATATTTTTTTAGGAAACATTCAAATTGATGACTAAAAGTTTGTTTCAAATCGTTTTTTTTATTATTTTTTTATTATTTTCATTTTAGGGTATCCGTTTTTTTAACTTAACTAACAACGGAACGGGATTTTCCGTTTCGTAGTTTATTACTCTATGGTCTCCTGAAAATAAAACGGAACGTTTGTAACTAGATAATTTTGACTTCAATCCATGGATAGAACTAAAAAAAAAAGGATTATCGAGTCAAGTCGATGGGGAAGGTGAGAATCCCCATCTTGAAAATGATAAAGCATACCAAAACCAAAGGTGAAACCTTGTGCTTGCGTTTATTCTTTTTTCAAACAAAAGAATACCATTCATTTTTTAAATTCAGTAGACAACCGAATTCTTATTTCTACTAAAAAAAAAAAAAAAATTCCATTTAATATTGTTATTGATCAGGTTAAAACATTAGAGAAGGGAAATCCTTTTTTTTATTAAATGAAAATTGAAAATGAAATAGTAATTTATTAAATAGTAATTTAGATTATTTTACTATTATTATTCTATTATTATATTATTTATATTCTATTATTTTGATAACTTCTAAATTTTAGAAAAAAAAAACTTATAAATAAATAAAAATTATAACAAAAATTAGACTATTTTCGAATTAGACCGATCCAGATTATTTAGTCTATTGGTTTATTATTTATTTGTCACATAAAAAAAACTTTTTGAGCTACCGGTAGAAAGAGATTTCGCTAACGAAAAAGCTTTCAATGCTGCCCAATACCCCTTCCTTTTCCAACTATTTTTACGAATACGTTTTTTTGAACTAGAGGTGCGCTTTTTTGGAACTGCCATTAAAAAATGATAATAGGTTCGTCGGTTGGATGTGAAAGACATCTATTGTTCAAAATCAATTGTTCTTTACTATATCTCTATCTAGTTATTCTCTAAATCTCTATCTAGTTATTCTCTAAATTACATTCCCAAGGTCTATAGAAAAATCGTCTAAAATATTACTAAGAACAATAAGATCTACTATGCCAAATAGAATAGATTGAAGTTGATAAAATCAAATTCAAATCAAAAAATACAAACTAAAGGGGTTGCGTGTTTGCTTTCTTTTTTTGTCATGTTACATTCTTACATGTAATAAAATACATCGAAAGGTTTAAAAACCCAATACCTCTCCTAAAAAAACTTTAATAATTTTTCTTTTTCTATTATATTAATTAAATTGGTCAAGTTCGAAGAAAAAGTACACTTAATTTTCAAACTCGAATGAGCCTAGTAGTTAATCGATTAAAATATACAAAATACTTTCTAAAAGCCGTTTTATTGGCCTCTACGTTTTTATTTTACATAAAAAAAGTGTGGGATAGCATTTCCTACAAATAGCTTTTATTGTAATTGTAATGGAAGACAATCAATTAGTTCGAAAATGAATTCGTTAATAATTGGGAATAAAATAACCCAACCAAACTGCAATAAATAGGTTTTTTTTTATGGGAAATAGGTTTTATGGGTCAAGTTATGGTTCCTATGATTCGTATAAAATACTGTTTTTGCTGTCATTATTTATCCTTGCTCTATAGATATAAAAAAATTATTTTAATACGTAATAATTAGACCGAAAATGCAAATTTTCGTTTTTATCTTCATAAAATTTTACTTAAAAATGGAAATTTCATATTAACAATTCAATTCAATATTAATAATAAACTTAATAATAAACAAAGTACGTATTTATTTTTCACTCGTAACTTGTTCATATCATTTGACTAACCCTAACTCTTCATCTTCATTTGAAATAGTTGAAGTAGTTTGGAAAGATTCCGAATAATTAAGGCTGTAAAATTCTATATTAAGTTTTATTTTATATATCTTAATTTTTTTTATTAATCGATCGCTTTCAAAAGAAAAGAAATAAGAACCGGTGAATCAGAAACAATTAATTAAGATAATTTTTTTTATTTATTTTTTTATGGAATATACATATCAATATTCATGGATCATACCGTTCATTCCACTTCCAGTTCCTATGTTAATAGGAGTAGGACTTCTACTTTTTCCAACGGCAACCAAAAATCTTCGCCGTATGTGGGCTTTTCCGAGTGTTTTATTATTAAGTATAGTTATGCTTTTTTCAGCCCATTTATTTATTCAGCAACTAAATAACAATTCTGCCTATCAATCTATATGGTCTTGGACCATCAATAATGGTTTTTCTTTAGAGTTTGGCTACTTGGTTGATCCACTTACTTCTATTATGTCAATATTAATCACAAGTGTTGGCATTATGGTTCTTATTTATAGTGACAATTATATGTCTCATGATTGGGGATATGTGAGATTTTTTGCTTATATGAGTTTTTCCAATACTTCAATGTTGGGATTAGTTACTAGTTCGAATTTAATACAAATTTATATTTTTTGGGAATTAGTTGGAATGTGTTCTTATCTATTAATAGGTTTTTGGTTCACCCGACCCAGTGCGGCGAATGCTTGTCAAAAAGCGTTTGTAACTAATCGTGTCGGGGATTTTGGGTTATTATTAGGAATTTTAGGTTTTTATTGGATAACAGGTAGTTTTGAATTTCGGGATTTGTTTGAAATATTCAAAAACTTGGTTTATAATAATGAAGTTAATCCTTTATTTGTTACTTTATGTGCCTTCCTATTATTTTCCGGCGCAGTTGCTAAATCTGCCCAATTTCCCCTTCATGTCTGGTTACCCGATGCCATGGAAGGGCCTACCCCTATTTCGGCTCTTATCCATGCTGCTACCATGGTAGCAGCAGGAATTTTTCTTGTAGCTCGGCTTCTTCCTCTTTTCATAGTTATACCTTACATACTAAATCTAATATCTTTGATAGGTATAATAACCTTATTTTTAGGAGCTACTTTAGCTCTTGCTCAAAAAGATATTAAGAGAGGCTTAGCTTATTCTACAATGTCTCAATTGGGTTATATGATGTTAGCTTTAGGTATGGGTTCTTATCGAGCTGCTTTATTTCATTTGATTACTCATGCTTATTCGAAAGCATTGTTGTTTTTAGGATCTGGATCTATTATTCATTCGATGGAAGCCATTGTTGGATATTCTCCAGATAAAAGTCAGAATATGGTTCTTATGGGCGGTTTAAGAAAACATGTACCAATTACAAAAACTTCTTTTTTATTAGGTACACTTTCTCTTTGTGGTATTCCACCTCTTGCTTGTTTTTGGTCCAAAGATGAAATTCTTAATGATAGTTGGTTGTATTCACCTATTTTTGCAATAATAGCTTATTCTACGGCAGGATTAACTGCCTTTTATATGTTTCGGATCTATTTACTTACTTTTGAAGGACATTTAAACGTTTATTTTCAAAATTACAGTGGC